AACTAATAGAAGTCGAAGACGCGGAATGGTAGTGAATAGAGAAAAAGATTCTTCTGATTTTCTTGTTCCTGAAAATATTCTATCTATCTCCTAGACGCCGTAGAGAATTGAGAATTTTCATGTCTTTCAATTCTCGTACTCGTAATTGGAAAGTTACGGAAGGAGATCCATTATTTTGCAATGAAAACAACATAAAAAACTTTGGACAATTTCGAAATCAGACCAAGCGTCTTAATACATATGCAAAAAAATTCATTATTGGCCCACCATTGATTACAAGATTTAGCTTTTATGAATCGCTATTGGTTTGATACGAATAATGGCAATCGTTTCAGTATGTTAAGGATACAGATGTATCCACAATTCATTTAGAGTTACTTAATAGCCTATTTCTTATACTATATCTCTATCCCGTGAAATTCTCGAGCCGAAAGATGGATGCATATGCTGTGTTTCATTTTGCTAAATGATATCAATTAAATGGTGTATCAATTCTATAAATTGGATATAGCAATAAAAAAATCAGCAAAATTCTTTTATTTTAGATAGAAGAAATGTTTCTTCTATCTAAAATAAAAGAATGTACCCTTCTATCCAAATCCAATTTGCATCGATAAAATAAATCCAAATTCCAGATTCCAGCAGTAGATGAATAATTGCAAATTTTTGTGTGTACGAGATTCGAATAACTTCAAAATAACTGACATAATTTTTTATTTTTCCTGATCAGAAAAATACATGAAAAAGAAAGGAGGTAGAAAAAATTTTTGATTTATGGTTAAAGAAGAAAAACAAGAAAACAGGGGTTCTGTTGAATTTCAAGTATTCAGTTTCACCAATAAGATACGGAGACTTGCTTCACATTTGGAATTACACAAAAAAGATTTTTCATCGGAAAGAGGTCTACGAAGACTTTTGGGAAAACGTCAACGTTTGCTGGCTTATTTGGCAAAGAAAAATAGAGTACGTTATAAGAAATTAATCAGTCAGTTGGATATTCGGGAGAAGTAATTTAATCGTTCGAATTTTTTTCTTATTTTATTAGTAGTCTTATAGTAGTCTTAGATTTTGCATTTTGATGAGCCTCGTTTTGAGGAATTCATGGAATAATCCATTTTCATGGAATAATGAATTAAGGAAGAAAGGATATGAGTCTACCGCTTACAAGAAAGGATCTCATGATAGTCAATATGGGCCCTCACCACCCATCAATGCATGGTGTTCTTCGACTGATCGTTACTCTCGATGGTGAAGATGTTATTGATTGTGAACCCATATTAGGCTATTTACACAGAGGAATGGAAAAAATCGCAGAAAACAGAACTATTATACAATACTTGCCTTATGTAACACGGTGGGATTATTTAGCTACTATGTTTACAGAAGCAATAACGGTAAATGCACCTGAATTCTTGGAGAATATTCAAATACCCCAAAGAGCCAGCTATATTAGGGTAATTATGTTAGAATTGAGCCGTATAGCTTCTCACTTGTTATGGCTTGGACCTTTTATGGCGGATCTCGGGGCACAGACCCCTTTTTTCTACATTTTTAGAGAGAGAGAATTGATATATGATCTATTTGAAGCTGCTACAGGTATGCGAATGATGCATAATTACTTTCGCATCGGAGGAGTAGCTGCCGATCTACCTTATGGGTGGATGGATAAATGTTTAGATTTCTGTGATTATTTTTTACGAGGAGTTGTTGAATATGAACAACTTATTACACAGAATCCTATTTTTTTAGAACGAGTTGAAGAAGTCGGTTTTATTAGCGGAGAAGAAGCTGTTAATTGGGGCTTATCGGGACCAATGTTACGAGCTTCTGGAATACAATGGGATCTTCGTAAAATTGATCCTTATGAGTCTTACAATCAATTCGATTGGAAAGTCCAATGGCAAAAAGAAGGAGATTCATTAGCTCGCTATTTAGTACGAATCGGTGAAATGAGAGAATCCATCAAAATTATTCAACAGGCTATAGAGAAAATTCCTGGAGGGCCTTATGAGAATTTAGAAGCCCGACGCTTTAAGAAAGCAAAGAATTCCGAATGGAATGATTTTGAATATCGATTTCTTGGTAAAAAACCTTCGCCCAATTTTGAATTATCAAAGCAAGAGCTTTATGTAAGAGTAGAAGCTCCAAAAGGTGAATTAGGAATTTATCTGGTAGGAGATGATAGTCTTTTCCCCTGGAGATGGAAAATTCGTCCACCCGGTTTTATTAATTTGCAAATTCTTCCTCAGCTAGTTCAAAAAATGAAATTGGCTGATATCATGACGATATTAGGTAGTATAGATATCATTATGGGGGAAGTTGATCGTTGAAATGATAATAGATAGGGTAGAGGTAGAAACTATCAATTCTTTTTCGAAATCGGAATTATTAAAAGAAGTCTATGGGCTGATATGGATTCTACCCATTTTGACCCTCCTACTGGGAATCACAATACAAGTACTCGTAATTGTGTGGTTAGAAAGAGAAATATCCGCATCGATACAACAACGTATTGGTCCTGAATATGCTGGCCCCCTGGGACTGCTTCAAGCTATAGCAGATGGAACTAAGCTACTTTTTAAAGAGGATATCCTCCCATCTCGAGGAGAGATTCCTTTATTTAGCATTGGACCCTCTATAGCAGTCATATCCATTTTATTAAGTTTTTTAGTTATCCCTTTGGGATATCGTTTTGTTTTAGCTGATCTTAGTATTGGTGTTTTTTTATGGATTGCCATTTCAAGTGTTGCTCCTATTGGTCTTCTTATGGCAGGATATAGCTCAAATAATAAATATTCTTTTTCAGGCGGTCTACGAGCGGCTGCTCAATCTATTAGTTATGAAATACCATTAACTTTTTGTGTACTAGCAATATCTCTACGTGTGATTCGTTAAAATAGGAGCTTTTTCCTCTAAAATACATTGAATACTTATCTTCCTTTTCTTATTAAGTATTCAGGTTGGTAAGTTAAACTAGATAGCTATATGAGTGAAACAAAACCGCTTATTAATTTGTAGTAAAAAGAAAAAATCTCATTTCCTACGTACAAGAAAAAAGTTGAAGTAAACATAAGCAGTGTAAACTCTTTACCCCAAGGTTGAGATTGTTTGATTAGTCATCATATCTTGAAGCGGGCAAGAATAAAAGATTCGCCATATGGAATTCCATTACTAGAATATTTTGAGTTATTACTAGAACTTATAACCATAAGGGAATCCATCAAAAGTTAGTGAGGGATTAGGAACACTAAAGTACATAAAGGATTAGTAATGAGAGAATCTAAATCATTAGACATTTTTCCTCATAAAAGGAATCATAATAAGGACTTGAAATTGGTGGAAATGATCAAGTAGTACTTTCTTCGGATTCCGATCCAGAGTATGTTCCCATTCACTTGTTAAGGAAATAGCTATCAAGAACGAATTAACCCTTTATTCCTTTTTTCTTTTTAAGTACCCCTTCCTGGGGAAAGAAGAATAGGACAAAAGATATGGAATGCAATACAAAAAAGGATCCTTATTTATTCTTTCCTTCCTTTATCTATATTCATACAGAATTCCTCATGAACTAATGCCCAATTCTTTTCATTTATTAATTGCTATAACGAGTGTTTTATTCCAATATCTAAGTTATTACTGAACAAAGAAAAATTCTCATTTTATTATATAAAGGATGAGATCAATTCGGAAGCGCTTTTTTATTATTCTAGCAGACGGAATTGCTTTGGTCTAATTTAGGACTTTCCAATCAATTTTATCTTACCTAATTTTATCTACGTCCAGGGGATAATACCGAAACGAAACAATCCTTTCCTTTTTTCTGATCATAGAGGAGCCGTATGAAGCTAAGGTTTCATGTACGGTTTTGGAATAGCGGTGGGAACTGTGATGTTATCATCGACTATGATTATCTAACAGTTCAAGTACAGTTGATATAGTTGAAGCACAGTCAAAATATGGTTTTTTTGGATGGAATCTTTGGCGTCAGCCTATAGGTTTTCTAGTTTTTCTAATTTCTTCTTTGGCAGAATGTGAAAGATTACCCTTTGATTTACCAGAAGCAGAGGAAGAATTAGTAGCAGGTTATCAAACTGAATATTCCGGTATTAAATATGGTTTATTTTATCTTGCTTCTTACCTAAATTTATTAGTTTCCTCTTTATTTGTAACTGTTCTCTACTTAGGCGGGTGGAATTTTTCTATTCCCTATATATCTTTTTTTGGATTTTTCCAAATGAATAAAATCGTTGGAATTTTGGAAATGATAATGGGTATCCTTATTACATTAACTAAAGCTTATTTATTTCTCTTCATTTCTATCACAATAAGATGGACTTTACCCAGGATGAGAATGGATCAGTTATTAAATCTTGGATGGAAATTTCTTTTACCCATTTCTCTGGGCAATCTCTTATTAACAACTTCTTCCCAACTAGTTTCACTATAAATAAGATAATACAATAACAGTAAGAATATCTTCAACACAAAAGTTCTCTCAAACAAGAGAAAGAAACATACCTTTTTCATAGATATTTAGAATATGTTCCCTATGATAACTGGGTTCATTAGTTATGGTCAACAAACAATACGCGCCGCAAGATACATTGGTCAAAGTTTCATAATTACCCTATCCCACACAAACCGTTTACCTATAACGATTCACTACCCTTATGAAAAATCAATTACATCGGAGCGTTTCCGGGGGCGAATACACTTTGAATTTGATAAATGTATTGCTTGTGAAGTATGTGTTCGCGTATGCCCGATAGATCTACCCCTTGTGGATTGGAGATTTGAAAAGGATATTAAAAGGAAACAATTGCTTAATTATAGTATTGATTTCGGGGTTTGTATATTTTGTGGTAACTGTGTTGAATACTGTCCGACAAGCTGTTTATCAATGACTGAAGAATATGAACTTTATACTTATGATCGTCATGAATTGAATTACAATCAAATTGCTTTGAGTCGGTTACCAATCTCCATAATGGGAGATTACACAATTCAAACAATTAGGAATTCGCCTCAAAGTAAAGAAGAAAAATTTTGGAATTCAAGAACGATTACTGATTACTAGGATTTTTTTTGTTAGAAAAATCCAATAGTTTTTTACTAACTAGAAAGAAAAACGAATAACTACTGCTTATTGCAAATTATTCCTGATTTAAAATGAGAGTAGATTTTCGTGATGTAATTTCTAACTATACAACTTATATACAAATATACAAAAAAATATCCTAATCCCTTTTTCCTTCTTTGAATCTTTTAGTTTTAGTCAGTTCATGAAAAATTTTATACTATTAATTTCTTCTTATGCATAATGGATTTACCTGGACCAATACATGAGATTCTTGTGCTATTTGGGGGATTTGTTCTTCTACTAGGGGGTCTAGGAGTAGTATTACTTACCAACCCAATTTATTCTGCCTTTTCGCTGGGATTAGTTCTTGTTTGTATATCCTTATTCTATTTTTTATTGAATTCCTACTTTGTAGCTGTCGCACAACTTCTTATTTATGTGGGAGCCATAAATGTCTTGATCATATTTGCTGTAATGTTTGTAAACGGCTCAGAGTGGTCTAAAGATAAGAATTATTGGACTATTGGAGATGGGTTTACTTCACTCGTTTGTATAACTATTCCTTTTTCACTAATGACTACTATCCCAGATACGTCATGGTATGGAATTCTTTGGACTACAAGATCAAACCAAATAGTAGAACAGGGTCTCATAAATAACGTTCAACAAATTGGGATTCATTTAGCAACCGATTTTTATCTTCCGTTTGAACTCATTTCCCTAATTCTTCTAGTTTCTTTAATAGGTGCAATTACTATGGCTCGACAATAAGAAATACTTAGAATGAGTCAAAATTCTTAGAATTTCAAATCTAAAATAAATAACTAAAGAATCACAATTTTGATTTAGTAAAACCCATCTACTGCCAACACAACAAATACCTTCTTTTCTCTTTTGTTGCGTAATTGTTCTATTCTAATTAATTGAATCGGTTCAATTCTTGTCCTCATATTGAAATGAATCGAGATTGATAAGGAGTTAGTTAATGATGTTTGAGCATGTACTTTTTTTGAGTGTCTATTTATTTTCGATTGGTATCTATGGATTGATCACAAGCCGAAACATGGTTAGAGCTCTAATATGTCTTGAACTTATACTGAATTCAATTAATCTAAATCTCGTAACATTTTCTGATCTATTTGATAGTCGCCAATTAAAAGGAGACATTTTCGCAATTTTTGTTATAGCCCTTGCGGCTGCTGAAGCGGCTATTGGACTATCCATTCTTTCTTCCATCCATCGTAACAGGAAATCAACTCGTATCAATCAATCCAATTTTTTGAATAATTAGACATAGAATCCTCTAAACAAAGGCACATATATAATAATATGGAACATTAAGATGAATAGAAATCTAATCTTATTTTCTTAATATTATTTGAGAATATCCATTTTTGGAGTAGGTTATTTCAGAGTATTCTTTTTTACTTATTGAATATTTCATTTTTGCAATTCATTGATATTGCAATTTGAATATTGCAATAATTTATATTGAAAAGATGATAGCCAATTTAATTTATTGGCTAATTCGAATTAGTATGTAGAATTCGTATAATTATGACTGTTGAAGCCTTAAATTCAAGTCTCTTGGCTCTTTTCACGCTTTCTCACAAACAGATTAAGAATTATTTGTTAAAGTTTGGATAAACCATTGCTTCGTCTGGTGTCTACAATACATCTAACTTATATAGTACTAATTTCATTTTTACCAGATCGAAAATTTTTATGTTGAAAAGGAAAATTTATAGATCCAATGTCACATTCTGTAAAAATTTATGATACATGTATAGGATGCACTCAATGTGTACGAGCTTGTCCAACAGATGTATTAGAAATGATACCTTGGGATGGATGTAAAGCCAAGCAAATTGCTTCTGCGCCGAGAACCGAAGATTGTGTGGGTTGTAAGAGATGCGAATCCGCCTGCCCAACAGATTTTTTAAGTGTCCGCGTTTATTTAGGGCCTGAAACAACCCGCAGCATGGCTCTATCTTATTGATACGTTACAAAAAACTCCACTTGAATCGTCTGATTCCTCTTTACCGAAGAAGCCTGTGCTCGAAATAATCGAGCATAGGCTTTTCTGGTCAAAACGTATCTTGTCTTTATTACTTTATCATGAGTTATTTTCCTTGGTTAACAATACTTGTTGTTTTGCCGATATTTGCAGGTTCATTAATTTTCTTTTTACCTCATAAAGGAAACAAAATCGTTAGGTGGTATACTATATCTATTTGTTTGTTAGAATTCCTTCTAATGACTTATGCATTCTGTTATCATTTCCAATTGGAGGATCCCTTAATCCAATTAAAGGAAGATTCTAAATGGATAGATGTTTTCGATTTCCACTGGAGATTAGGAATCGATGGGCTTTCATTAGGATCTATTTTTTTGACAGGATTTATCACTACTTTAGCTACTTTAGCGGCTTGGCCAGTTACCCGGAATTCGCGATTATTCTATTTCCTGATGCTAGCAATGTATAGCGGTCAAATAGGATTATTTTCTTCACGAGACCTTTTACTTTTTTTTATCATGTGGGAGTTAGAATTAATTCCTGTTTACTTACTTTTATCCATGTGGGGGGGAAAGAGGCGTCTGTATTCAGCTACCAAGTTTATTTTGTATACTGCAGGCGGTTCCATTTTTTTCTTAATCGGAGTTCTGGGTATGGGCTTATATGGTTCTAACGAACCAAGATTAGATTTGGAAAGATTGATTAATCAATCATACCCTGCAACATTGGAAATACTACTTTATTTTGGCTTCCTTATTGCTTATGCTGTCAAATTGCCGATTATACCTCTACATACGTGGTTACCAGATACCCATGGGGAAGCACATTACAGTACATGTATGCTTTTAGCGGGAATCCTATTAAAGATGGGAGCATACGGATTGATTCGGATCAATATGGAATTGTTACCTCATGCTCATTATCTATTTTCCCCTTGGTTGGTAATAATAGGAGCGGTGCAAATAATCTATGCAGCTTCAACTTCTCTTGGTCAACGAAATTTCAAAAAAAGAATAGCCTACTCCTCCGTATCTCACATGGGTTTCATAATTATAGGAATTGGTTCCATAACTAACATTGGACTAAATGGAGCTATTTTACAAATATTATCCCATGGATTTATCGGTGCTACACTTTTTTTCTTGGCGGGAACGGCTTGTGATAGAATGCGTCTTGTTTATCTCGAAGAACTGGGGGGGATATCTATCCCAATGCCGAAAATTTTTACCATGTTTAGTAGCTTTTCAATGGCTTCTCTTGCCTTGCCAGGAATGAGCGGTTTTGTTGCAGAATTAGTAGTATTTTTTGGACTAATTACTAGTCCTAAATTTATGTTAATGCCTAAAATGCTAATTACTTTTGTAATGGCAATTGGAATGATATTAACTCCTATTTATTTATTATCTATGTTACGCCAGATGTTCTATGGATACAAGCTATTTCATGTTCCAAACGCAAATTTTGTGGATTCTGGACCACGAGAACTCTTTCTTTTAATCTGTATCTTTTTACCAGTAATAGGAATTGGTATTTATCCAGATTTTGTTCTCTCGCTATCCGTTGACAGGGTAGAGGCTCTCTTATCCAATTATTATCCTAAATAGGATTTTCTTTTTTTAACTAATCCGCTCCATATTCCATAGTTGAAAAACCCAAAAATTTAGAAAAAAGTAAAAAAGTCTAATTAGATCTATCTCGAATTTTTGAGAACCCTTTGAAAAGACGTTCAAGGGGTTCTCAAATCAAACAAAAATGGAAAAAAACCTTCATTTTATTAAATGAAGGTTTTATGTTATGTAATCATTTAGATGATAATGTAAATGAACCATAACTATGTAAACCTATTCCTAACAGATTGATACCAAAATAGCAGATCCAAATTATAAGAAATCCTATCGAAGCTACAAGTGCTGAATTCGTACCCTTCCAATTTGGATTTGTTCTACTATGTAAATAAATTGCAAATATGGTCCAGGTAATAAATGCCCAAGTTTCCTTAGGATCCCAATTCCAATAGGATCCCCACGCCTCATTAGCCCATACTGCTCCACAAAGAATACCTATGGTTAAAAGGGTAAACCCTAGACTAATGACACGATAACTCCAAGAATCCAAACGCTCAGTTAATTGATATTTGTAATAATTTGGAAATGCAGGAAAAGAGGTGTTTTTTAAAGCACTTCTTTTTGCATAGAAATATTCAATCTCACTAAAAAAAAATGTTTTAAGTAAAACATTTTTTTTCTTTTTCGAATTAGAAAAGAAATCGAAATTCTTTCGAAATCTAATGATTAGAAGGGCGGCGGATAATAAGGATCCGCACAAAAGAGTTGCATAGCTTAGTAACATCATACTGACATGCATCATTAACCACTGAGATTGTAGAGCGGGTACTAATATTGTAGATTGATGCATTTCAGTTAAAAGACCCGACGTGGCAAAGCCTTGCGTTAAAATAGTACTTGGCGTAGTTATTGTGCTTAAATCATTTTTAGAGTTCTGTATCTTAGGAATAGTATGAAGAATATACAGAGCCCATGAAAGGAATATCAATGACTCATATAAATTACTTAATGGAAAATGTCCCGAAGAAATCCAACGAGAAACTAACAATCCTGTTATAGAGAAAAAAGTAGCTATCATTCCTTTTTCTGACGAATCACGTAATCCCCTAAGTTCACGAACTAATAGGGTTATCAAATGAATCGTAATCACAATTGAAATGGTTGAGAAAGAGATATGAGTTAGTATATGTTCTAAAGTTGCGAATAGCATAAGGAGAAGGTCCCATTACAAAATTGGAAATTTCGAATTGAATCCATTTTCTAATCTATTGTATTCTTTTTCGAGAATGCCGCCACTCGGACTCGAACCGAGATGCTTGAGCACTGCTTCCTAAGAGCAGCGTGTCTACCAATTTCACCATGGCGGCTAACTTGAAATAATAGTTAACTTAAAAGAATAATAGTTATTTTCTCACGAATCGTCGAGATTGGGAGAGTCCATAGAATTTAGGAACATTAGAATTTCATCAATAAATACAAAGAATTTTGTATTTTAGAAAAATTTCTAGAATGAAAGCCTTTACGCTCTTATTAATATGATTTACCAGTCCTAAACCAATTTATTTGTGAATTTTGGATAAGAATTTTTTTGTGAATTTTGGATAAGATAGGTAGAGGTTGTAAGTCCTATTGCAAGAATACTCTACTTTTGATAATAGAATCCTCATATTTTTTTATGAGGATTCTATTATCAAAAGTTCTTTGATAGGAAAAGAATACTGAGGACACAATATACCAAAAACTTTTGTTCTATATAACAGAAGAATTCGTTTTAAGAATATTATAACAGAAGAATTCGTTTTAAGAATATTGTACCGAGGAATTCGACACAAAAAAGTACACTCATTAATTAATCCGAATTATTCATTCATATTAAATAATTGGAATTTCTTTGGGATAGGTCAATTCAGATTATTCAAAAATATGATTATTTGTTTGTTTGTTGCCCAGAAAAACCTTTTGGTTTTGGATGCTCGTTGCCGCTAGAAAATGATCTTGATTTTGCTAAAGAATAAGATTGTACTATGGAAAAATAAGTCTTTTTCTTCCAAATATTTTTACGAATACGCTTTTTTGACATCGAAGTACGTTTTTTTGGAACTGCCATTCAAAAAGGGGATTACTTTTTTCTAGTTGTATGTGAAAGACATCTATTGCCGCAAATCAATCCTTCTTTCTGTTTTTTCTTAGTATTTATATTTAGATACTGAAATTCTAATTTTTTTTTACTTTATTTTGTCTAATGTGGATAAGACAAGAGTTTTTTAGCGTATTTTTCATATATATTTTCGACTTTGTTTTAATAATTTTTTGAATAATATAGAATATATCTTTGTATATATTCTATACAAAGGTTTTCTATTTAATATATTCTATACAAAGGTTTTCTATTTAAATCTATTTATATAGAAAATATACTCCATATGGTATGGGGGATAAGCCCTCATATAAGATGGGGAGATAAAAAGAAGATAAAATTCAAATAGTTAATTAAGTTCAGAACGGTATTCCATAATTGAATTCCAATTAAAATAAAAAAATACTTAGTCTCTTAAACAAGACATTCTAAAATAAACAAGACATTCTAAAACTTAGATAATTCTAGTCATTAGGATTTCCTTTTTATATGAAGTAAGGAATATTCGAGAATTTCCTATAAATATGGGTTTTCTTTGGAATTCAATCAATCAGTTACGAAACAAGAGAGCTATTTCATTTTAACAGAAAGAAATACAAAAATGAATAGAAAGTAAAATGATTCAATCTTTTTTTTTTATTTTAATAAATATCTTTTTTAGCTAATAACTAGATAACGAAATTCTTTGATTAATTTTTGGAATTTAAGCAACTAAACCCATTCTGAATTTTGGAATATTTCAATGAGACAAATTTGGAAAAATTCAGAATTCCAGTATTTTTTCTTATTCTTATTTGTTTTTTAATTTCTTCAGAACGAGATAAGAATAGGTTTGGTGAATCGGAAACAATTTGATTTTATAGAAAAAATTGAACTAAAAATTTCAACTAAAAATTGCTATTTCTTTTCTTATGGAACATACATATCAATATGCCTGGGTAATCCCTCTTCTCCCACTTCCAGTTATTATGTCAATGGGGTTTGGACTTTTTCTTATTCCGACAGCAACCAAAAATCTTCGTCGCATATGGGCTTTTCCTAGTGTTTTACTCTTAAGTATAGCTATGGTATTCTCAGTTCACCTGTCTATTCAACAAATAAATGGAAGTTCTATCTATCAATATCTATGGTCTTGGACCATCAATAATGATTTTTCCTTAGAATTTGGATACTTGATCGACCCCCTTACTTCTATTATGTTAATACTAATTACTACTGTAGGAATCTTGGTTCTTATTTATAGTGACGATTATATGTCTCACGATGAAGGATATTTGAGATTTTTTGTTTATATAAGTTTTTTTAATACTTCTATGTTGGGATTGGTTACTAGTTCCAATTTGATACAAATTTATTTTTTTTGGGAACTTGTGGGAATGTGTTCCTATTTATTGATAGGTTTTTGGTTTACACGGCCGATTGCAGCAAGTGCTTGTCAAAAAGCTTTTGTAACTAATCGTGTAGGGGATTTTGGTCTGTTATTAGGAATTTTAGGTTTTTTTTGGATAACAGGTAGTTTAGAGTTTCGGGATTTGTTCAAAATAGCTAATAACTGGATTCCTAATAATGGGATTAATTCCTTACTTACTACTTTGTGTGCTTTTTTATTATTTCTTGGTGCAGTTGCAAAATCTGCACAATTCCCTCTTCACGTATGGTTACCCGATGCTATGGAAGGACCCACTCCCATTTCGGCTCTTATACACGCAGCAACTATGGTTGCTGCGGGGATTTTTCTTCTAGCTCGACTTCTTCCTCTTTTCATATCCCTACCTTTGATAATGAGTTTCATTTCTTTAGTAGGTACAATAACACTCTTCTTAGGAGCTACTTTAGCTCTTGCTCAGAGAGATATTAAAAGAAGCTTAGCCTATTCTACAATGTCTCAATTGGGTTATATGATGTTAGCTCTAGGTATAGGTTCTTATCAAGCTGCTTTATTCCATTTGATCACTCATGCTTATTCGAAAGCTTTATTGTTCTTGGGATCCGGATCCGTTATTCATTCAATGGAACCTCTTGTTGGATATTCACCAGATAAAAGTCAGAATATGGTTCTTATGGGTGGTTTAAGAAAATACGTTCCAATTACAAGAACCACTTTTTTATGGGGTACACTTTCTCTTTGTGGTATTCCACCTCTTGCTTGCTTCTGGTCCAAAGATGAAATCCTTAGTAATAGTTGGTTGTATTCACCCTTTTTTGGAATAATAGCCTCTTTTACTGCAGGATTAACTGCATTTTATATGTTTCGGATATATTTACTTACTTTTGATGGGTATTTGCGTGTTCATTTTCTAAATTACAGTAGTACTAAAGAAGGTTCGTTGTATTCAATATCCTTATGGGGAAAAAGCATACCCAAAGGAGTCAATAGGGATTTTTTTTTATCAACAATGAAGAGTGGAGTTTCTTTTTTTTCACAAAATATACCGCAAATTCCTGGTAATACAAGAAATAGGATAGGATCCTTTAGTACTCCCTTTGGGGCTAAAAAAACTTTTGTCTATCCTCATGAAACGGGAAATACTATGCTATTTCCTCTTCTTATATTACTGCTTTTTACTTTGTTCATTGGATCCATAGGAATCCATTTTGATAATGGAGCAATGGATAATGGAATATCGGAGTTAACCATATTAGCAAAGTGGCTAACTCCCTCAATAAATTTTTTCCAGGAAAGTTCTAATTCTTCTATAAATTCATATGAATTTCTCACTAATGCAATTTCTTCTGTAAGTTTAGCTATTTTGGGTCTATTCATAGCATATATCTTCTATGGATCCGCTTATTCTTTTTTTCAGAATTTGAATTTTTTAAATTCCCTTCTAAAAGGGAATCCAAAAAAGAACTTTTTGGATCAAATAAAAAAAACGATATACAGCTGGTCATATAATCGTGGTTATATAGATGTTTTCTATACTAAGGTCTTTATCCTGGGTATAAGAAGATTAGCCGAACTAACGCATTTTTTCGATAAAGGTGTCATTGATGGAATTACCAATGGAGTGGGTCTTGCTGGTTTTTGTATAGGAGAAGAAATTAAATATGTGGGGGGAGGGCGAATATCGTCTTATCTATTCTTTTTTTTATGTTATGTATCCTTGTTCTTATTCTTTTTTCTTCCTTAATTCATTATTCCATGAAAATGGATTATTCCATGAATTCCTCAAAACGAGGCTCATCAAAATGCAAAATCTAAGACTACTATAAGACTACTAATAAAATAAGAAAAAAATTCGAACGATTAAATTACTTCTCCCGAATATCCAACTGACTGATTAATTTCTTATAACGTACTCTATTTTTCTTTGCCAAATAAGCCAGCAAACGTTGACGTTTTCCCAAAAGTCTTCGTAGACCTCTTTCCGATGAAAAATCTTTTTTGTGTAATTCCAAATGTGAAGCAAGTCTCCGTATCTTATTGGTGAAACTGAATACTTGAAATTCAACAGAACCCCTGTTTTCTTGTTTTTCTTCTTTAACCATAAATCAAAAATTTTTTCTACCTCCTTTCTTTTTCATGTATTTTTCTGATCAGGAAAAATAAAAAATTATGTCAGTTATTTTGAAGTTATTCGAATCTCGTACACACAAAAATTTGCAATTATTCATCTACTGCTGGAATCTGGAATTTGGATTTATTTTATCGATGCAAATTGGATTTGGATAGAAGGGTACATTCTTTTATTTTAGATAGAAGAAACATTTCTTCTATCTAAAATAAAAGAATTTTGCTGATTTTTTTATTGCTATATCCAATTTATAGAATTGATACACCATTTAATTGATATCATTTAGCAAAATGAAACACAGCATATGCATCCATCTTTCGGCTCGAGAATTTCACGGGATAGAGATATAGTATAAGAAATAGGCTATTAAGTAACTCTAAATGAATTGTGGATACATCTGTATCCTTAACATACTGAAACGATTGCCATTATTCGTATCAAACCAATAGCGATTCATAAAAGCTAAATCTTGTAATCAATGGTGGGCCAATAATGAATTTTTTTGCATATGTATTAAGACGCTTGGTCTGATTTCGAAATTGTCCAAAGTTTTTTATGTTGTTTTCATTGCAAAATAATGGATCTCCTTCCGTAACTTTCCAATTACGAGTACGAGAATTGAAAGACATGAAAATTCTCAATTCTCTACGGCGTCTAGGAGATAGATAGAATATTTTCAGGAACAA